AGTATTGATCCAATTCAATAAAATTATGTTTCGTAATTTCATGATCCAATTTTTTCAATTTCGAACTTATTTTTGGATACAAATCACGAGAATTTATATTTTTCCTCGAATCTTTCATCGAGAGGTAAAGGATTAAATCCTTTTAAGAAATAAAGTTTTTGATCGGAACGGAATATTAATCAAACCGAAGGATCCCTTAACTATTAAGGGATTAATAGAACGAATCGCACTTTTACCACTAAACTATATCCGCTACAATGCAATTATTGTATATAAATGGACCTTTTGTCGAAGACGAAAATAAGTCGGATTAATAAGTAATAAAAAGATCGGATCAGAAAAGAATCATGAAAATTCGAGCGTTGACGTATTTTCATCAGGGCGACTAATGGGATTAGGAAAAGAGGACTCATTTTAATTAACTAATTAACAAGTTTTTTATTCTAGTAAAGTAATAAAGAATAATAATAAGGAATGGAACCTTGATTCTATATCATCTTTTTCTGTATCATAGGAATCGAAATAATAAATCTTCTTATGATTCTTGTTGTTTCTATTTTTTTTGTTTCAAAAAAAAACATTTTGTGTTTTCAAATCAAATAAATAATTTTATCTACGATTCATGGGAACAAAAAAAGCCCGGCTAGGTACTGACCAGGCCAGGCCGTGGAACTAAAAAGAAAAGGACTTTTCGGATGAAATAAAAGAAGTACTTTATTTTGATTTATTTATAAATATTTTTAGTAATCTTTAATATATTGGTATTATTTATATATTAGGATTGGAGATATCTCTTCTTTTGAGCCCTTACTTTATCTAATTTATCTAAATGGAATTGAATTGCTAATAAAAAAAGTTTTTATCGATTATATAGATATCCATCGATATATCTATATAATTATCTATATAAATATAATTATATATGTCTATAATTATATATCTATATAATAAAAGGGAGATAAAGATAATAAAGAGAGATAAAGAAGGGCTTTTTTCAAGCCTTCATTTTCTATTTTTTATACAATGTATCATAGTAATTATCCGTTTTCAATTTGGGGAGAGATGGCTGAGTGGACTAAAGCGTCGGATTGCTAATCCGTTGTACGATTTTTTTGTACCGAGGGTTCGAATCCCTCTCTTTCCGTTTCTGTCAATTACTTGGTATTTTTTTATAGTTGAGGAAAGATGTGGAATAGATAAAATGTTAAGAACATTTCAAAATCAAGCGAGGAAAAAAATCAGATTTTTTTTATTCTTCACGCCCTGGATTACGTCCCGGGTCATTAGATAGGAATCCGAAAATGAAGAGAGAAACAAAGAATATTACTACTGTATAAACAAATAGTTTGAGAGTAAGCATTACACAATCTCCAAGATCATTTTTTTTTTTTAAAAAGAGAATAGATTCTCTATTTTAACCTGTTTTGACACCAAGAAATGCAGTGAAATGATTTCTAGAAATAGGAAAAAATTTTAAGAGTTGAGTCGTTGATTACTAAAAATTGGATTTCATACTCACAATTATATATTGTGGGGGACTCTAACAGGGTCGTTCAAAGGAAAAAAGTAAGAATAAGAAAATGAGAGTGATCCAGATTTATCACAGCTATAGAAGAATTTCAATATTGGACTCAACGTTCATACTGTATGTACGACTTATCTGATCTTATAACTAGTGAGAATCTTTTTTTTTCTAGTAAATCATGAATTTGTCTCGGACAGTATTCAAAATCTTATCGAAAGCTTACGGCAGCTTGCCAAACAAAAGCTAATAGAAAAAAGAATAGAGGTATTACTGGCATAACATCTACTATTGGATTCAAAAAAGCGTAGGCCTCGGGCAATTTGGCGACGAAAAAAGTACTTGAATAAAGGAAAGAATTAAGACAGATACCAATGAAACTTAAGATATTAAGCATAACAATTTTTTTTTTCTTTGTTCTTGAAGATAATTGTATTTCTTTTGATTTGATTGAGTTATTAATCCCCTATTATTGCTATGATATAAGGGAGAAGGGAAAAGGGAAAAATTAATAACATAAAGTAGGTCAAAAAACCTTTCTTTCATTTGAACTCAGCCAATCAAAAATCCTTCAATTCTCAAATAAAAAGAGAATAGAAGAAATCCTACTTTCATACAATATCTTAATGGAATTATATGTAATGATCAATAAATTGAGTTTAATTGGATCTATAAACGTATCAAAATCCGAGCAACAATCTAATTTTTTCGATAAATATTTGTACTGGAATTGACGACCAACCACTACCAATATTAGTGTTTATTAGTGTTGAATATAAATGGGGCGTGGCCAAGTGGTAAGGCAACGGGTTTTGGTCCCGCTATTCGGAGGTTCGAATCCTTCCGTCCCAGAGTATGCGTATTATATATAATAATAGTATATTATAAGAGATATAGAAAAATATTCGATATCATATCAGACTAAAGATTGCCCTTTTAAACAACCTTATGCTTAAGAGTCTAGTATTAGATATAGATCGAATGTGATTGTTCTTTCTTATTTTCTTATAATAATGCATTTATTTAATAAATGCGAAAGCCTCTCTTATTCTCTATCTCTTAAATGGTGTGTGAAACCCGAGTATTTTTTTTTTTTTTGATTTATGAATTATAAACACGAAGGTCTTGTGTTTTTGGCACTAATGGAATTGAATCAATGGTCTTAAGTTTCTTAAGAACTATTTAGGTTACTCAAATTTCGAGTAAAATAAAAAAAATAGGTAGGAACAATCGTTTAATCTAGATCTGTTTGACTTTGGCCTTATACAAGATAGTCTAGCACCTCCGAAACTAGTACAGTCCCCCGTAGGATCCTTTTTTGATTTATGATGCATCTACTCTATATAATTGGGGGGGTAGATAGGAGTTAATCCATAATGGAAGATATCAATTTTAATATCTGCCCGAATCTTATTAATAAAGAATAAAGTTACATATGTAACATATTATGTATTTATTTTCACCTCATTTTTTCGTATTTTGTGTTTGTCTGTAATGAATAATTGTAAATCCAGGTAACAATTCATACATCTTTTTCACTTTATTTTAGGGAAAGATTATTTGAGTCTCTTAAGTTAAATAAACTCGGTAGAAAATGCTAATATGTATTGTTATTATGTATTTTTATCGTTTTATTTCTTTTTTTGTGAAAAAGATTTTTATTTTGGATCTATCTAATTGATGGGTTAATCCGAATATACATTTATTTATTATAATAAAATGTAATAAATCCTTTTTTTTTACAAAACTTTATTCAAATAATAATCTTGAGGTAGGAAATTTTCAATCAATTAAATCTTTTTAATGATTTGTTATGAGTCCTTGGTACTCGAAGAAGTGTGAAACTCGCGAATCCATTCTATGAAGAAATTGAAAAATGGAGATTCTTAATTATTCGTAATTAATTATTTCTTAATTGATTTTATAGAAATTCAAAAAAATCTCTCTATATATATTATATAGAAAATATCTATATATAAAGAAATAAATATTGCACTCATACAAAAAAAATGTTATTGATCCAATATATACAATAAAATATGGGTTTAAATAAATTGAAGTATTGCTAAGACTTTTTCAAAACTACCCATGTCATAAGAGTATAGATTACTATGGACCAACTAACCAATGACTATACATGATTCCATAAATGAATCAATTACATACCAGTTCCAAGAAATTAGAGGTTATGGTAAAACTTCGTTTAAAACGATGTGGTAGAAAGCAACGTGCGACTTGAAGGACATGATCCGTTGTGGATTCTTACACCCACCATTTTATGTTATATAGGAATGAAGATGCTCTTGACTCGACATCGTTTGTTCTGTTCCACTCGAGCTCTTATTTTTTAAGGGTTTTGATGTAAATAGTACATGATGGAGCTCGAGTAGAAAGTATTGATTCATTTATCAAGGGCAGAGATCTAGGGTTAGTGTCAATCAATAAGTTAAAATTAAAACTACTTCGTAAGTATAGGTTCGGTATAGAAATCGAAAGGATCCAATTCGAACAAGTTTCAAATTCAAACATCAAATTTGATCAAAAGTGTATCACACGAGAATCCATTATTTATATGATTCTTTGATAAAAAGAAATCACAAAAAATGGTATGTTGCTGCCATTTTGAAACGATTAAAGATCACCGAAGTAATGTCTAAACCCAATGATTCAAGGCAAGGATAAAGGATCCCGGAACAAGTAAAAATCTTTTTCAATTGTCTCAATAACTAAACTAGATCCGAATGAAGAATCAAAATAGATTCTAAAGGAGACAGGCAAAACTAAAGGGGTTAGAGACCGCTCAATAAATGAAATGCTTAAGCTTAAGGGTTCTTTTCCTTTGAGTGAGAGTTATCCAACTTGAGTTATGGGGATAAGAATGAGTTTTTTTTTTTTCAAAAAAGAAACAAAAGAATAAGAAAAAAGTATTTAAATCATAATCTAATTGATTTAATAATCTATGGATCTATTTGACATTAATTAGAATTCTATACATAACTTTGAATTTCCTCGAGCCGTACGAGGAGAAAACTTCTTATACGGTTCTGGGGGGGGTATTGTTAATTTACATCTATCCCAATGAGCCGTTTATCGAATCATTGCAATTGATGTTCGATCCCGAAGAGAAGGAAGAGATCTTCGTAAAGTGGGTTTTTATGATCCGATAAAGAATCAAACCTATTTAAATGTTCCTGCTATTCTATATTTCCTTGAAAAGGGTGCTCAACCTACAGGAACTGTTCATGATATTTTAAAGAAGGCAGGTGTTTTTACGGAACTTCACCTTAATCAATAACCGAAATTCCATTAATATTAATGAAATAAAAAAAAGAGGGTGTGGATAACTTGTATATAGCTTTGGCTAACCTTTTCTTTAGTATTTCCCCCCTCTCTTATTCTATTCATACTATACACTTATTACCTTAAAATTCCGTCTTCGATAACGACAAAAAGATATTTTGATTTTATTGATATAAATTGATCTAAGATGGATAGAAAAAAGATCAATCAAGTGACTAAATGAACTAATTGGTTCTATACGATATATTATAAATAAAAATTTGTACATTACCTCATCAATGGGGTGATTTTGTTGCAATTTTATGAATAAATAAAAGGGGGGGATTAAGTTTTTTTACTTATTTATATTTTTTATATTTATGGATTGAATAAACCCGATATATTTTTTTCTACTTCTTCCTTAATTTCTTCTTTCGCCTACATCTTTTATGTCTATCTATGTTGATTATCTCTATAGTGCCAATCCAATCCAAGTCCGGAGTTTTTTGAATTCTTTATCTCTTATTTTAATATAATTTATTATTATTAGAATATTTTATCTATTATATTTTGTTAGCTTTATCTAGTTAAATATAACTATATTTATTTTATATATATTTTATATATATAAAATAAATATAAAATAAATCTATTTATTCCATTCAAATTGTTATTTCCATTTGTTTTTTATTCATTTATAATTCTTTTGTTTTCTCCATTGTAGGCGTTTTTCATTATTCACATTCATATTGACAACAGTGTATCAAACAAATATAATCCGATCGTGTATAAATGAAGCTAGTTATCTCTGTTTCATGACCTTTACTTTTCACGCACATGAGGGTCTCAGTGGATTTTCTGTGATACAAAAAAGAAAATTACTTTTGTGTGATATAAGAAGTTTTTTTTTATTGGAATATTTTGATTACGTCGTCTAATTTCATTTCTTTTGTTATTTTGATTCCGATTGTATCTACACAGAAAAATTTTTGATATTTTTGGGGTTGCTAACTCAATGGTAGAGTACTCGGCTTTTAAGTGCGGCTAGCATCTTTTACACATTTCTATGAAGTAACAGATTCGTCCATACTATCGGTAGAGTTTGTAAGACCGCGACTGATCCTGAAAGGAATGAATGGAAAAAGCAGCATGTCGTATCAATGGAAAATTCTAGTAATATTTTTACCTTACTAGATTAGGCCAAACCTTGTTTGAATTCTTGATGCGGAAAAAAAAAGTCAAGTCGGGTCGAATGAATAAATGGATAGGGCACTATGCTCCAATTATAGAGAAATAAAAAGTAACGGGCTTATGTTCTTAATTCGAATGATTCCCCGATCTAATTAGACGTTAAAACTATATTAGTGCTTGATGCGGGAAGGACTTTTCTTATGAGTGAGTTATCCATTTTTTTCTAAGTCCTAACTATTAGTTACTCTACGTTATGGGGTAGAGGGGAATGTGTAGAAGAAGCAGTATATTGATAAAGAGTTTTTTTCCAAAATCAAAAGCGCGATTGGGTTGAAAAAATAAAGGATTTCTAACCATCTTTTTTATCCTAAAATATAAACCAATTAGATGGCAAAAGAAAAGAGAGGATAGAGAGTCCGTTGATAAGTCTTACACCTATTTTCGAGGTATCTATTATTATTCTTTTTTTACTGTAATACCTTGTTTTGACTGTATCGCACTATGTATCATTTGAGAACCCAATAAATCCATTATAGTATCCCCAAGTTCAAATCAAATTTTAAATGGAGGAATTTCAAGGATATTTAGAACTTGAGAAATCTCGGCAACGTGACTTCCTATACCCACTTATCTTTCGGGAGTATATTTACGCATTTTCTCATGATCATTTTTTAAATGGATCCATTTTGTTGGAAAATTCTGGTTATGACAAAAAATCCAGTTTACTGATGGTAAAACATTTAATTACTCGAATGTATCACCAGAATCATTTTTTTTTCACTAATTATTATAACAAAAACAAAAATCCATTTTTGGGGTACAACAAAAATTTGTATTCTCAAATGTTATCAGAAGGGTTTGCAGTCATTGTGGAAATTCCATTTTCCCTACGATTAGTATCTTCCTTAGAGGAAGAAGAAATCGTAAAATCTTATAATTTACGATCAAGTCATTCAATATTTCCCTTTTTAGAGGATAAATTCCCACATTTAAATTATGTGTCAGATGTATTAATACCCTATCCCCTCCATCTGGAAATTTTAGTTCAAACCCTTCGCTCCTGGGTGAAAGATGCCTCTTCTTTTCATTTATTACGGTTCTTTTTTCACGAGTATTGTAATTTGAATAGTCTTAGTACTTCAAAAAAATTGATTTCTTTTTTTTCAAAAAGAAATCGAAGATTAGTCTTGTTCCTATACAATTCTTATGTATGTGAATACGAATCCATTTTCCTTTTTCTACGTAACCAATCTTCTCATATACGATTAACTTCTTATAGGGGCCTTTTTGAGCGAATATATTTCTATGGAAAAATAGAACATCTTGTCAAAGTGTTTGCTAATTCTTTTTCGGCTATCTTACGGGTCTTCAAGGATCCTTTCATGCATTATGTTAGATATCAAGGAAAATCTATTCTGGTTTCAAAAGATACGCCACTTCTGATTAATAAATGGAAATATTACCTTGTCAATTTATGGCAATGTCATTTTTATGTGTGGTCACAACCA